GCGCTCAATCAAATGAAGTTTTGATTTCCCATATGGAGAAAAAGCTACCTTCAATCCATAGTGCCATCTTTCTCTTAAAATGACATTAGTTATGCTTTCTTCAAGATCGAGATCATCTAAGACCTATGTCTGATCCCGTCCAATAGCAGGTTTAGTGAGCACCACAGACCAATCCACCTACTTTGATAGCATAAAATCGTTCGGGGATTTTAATGTAAAAACACCTGCGCAGAGCTTGGAGAGCAGAGCACTCGGGTGCGATGGGTTGATTGATTCCATAGTAGGTTTCTGAGTTCATCAGGTGTGCTCGTGCCTGAAATGCTTTTCACAAGAAGCTAGTCAGAAAAAGGGGCACGCAGCTACGCGATTCTAACTGCTCTTGGTTTTGTAACTCACTGCTCTTGGTTTTCTACGTGGGAGTTGGTCCGGATAACATATCTTAACGAGGGATATAAAAGGGCGAAGGTCAATGAAATGGGGTCCTTATAGGTATCTGCCCATGTTCAATCACTGAAGTAATGAATCTAAACAAGAAAACGAAGTAGAAGTGAAAAGCTTTTCGAATATATTTTTATATCTCTTTGCTCAGTTTTCCCCTTTAATGTCCCTCTCCATTATTATTCATAGTAATGTGCTCCTCGCTGAGCTTTATGATTTCCATTGTCATTCTTCCCTCTCCTCTCTGATTGCTTTTCATCGTCTCTTTGCGTTTACCCTATTTTCGTGACTCTCCTCTCTTTCTTCTCCCCGTACCATTATTTTGATCGTTTCTGAATCTTGAGATTGCTTCAATGCATGTGATCCCTCTCCTCAGCCTTCCCCTCCTAAATCTTAGAATCCTAATGCCGCAGGTGCTATGTCGGAAATCCATTTTTTTTATCCCCAAGGAAAATCAAAGAAGAAGAAAGCCCTGGTATTCTCTACTTGAATTCAGGAAGATTCAGATACCGAAAGCAATAGGAATGGGAAAGCGGAGCGGGCAATAGGTTTATGACTGAGCACTAGAGCCTGGAATAGCAGGAATGAAGGTTGGGAAATATGCCATGCAGAATTCCAATAAGTTGGCACTGCTTTCCCTTTCCATATGAAAAATGGAGAGGAAAAGCATGGGTGGACCAAGCGTTTTAACCGGAATCTAGTGACGGAGAAAGAAGAAAGATTTTTAAGCGCTAGATAGGGTCACAATTCAATAAAGATACTTGGCTGGATGGCGAAGCTGTGTTTGCTCTCCCAAATCGAGATCAAAGTCTTGCTTGACAGCGTGAGGAACTTTGAATGCTCCGTACAAAGGGTCATAGGGAGCTTTTGGAGGTCAGGGAGAAGTGTGTGTGGCCACTGTGCGCAAGCATTCTGTACAGCGATCTTGCTGAGGAGGTCCCCGGTCCCACCTCCATAAAGAAGATCTGGTGACTGCCCATTGTCTTGTTTTGGCTTGGAAGTCTCCTCAAAATAAGGCAAGTGAGTCAACGATCTCTGTAAGAGGAATTGGAAGATGGGGGTTCCATGGCGCACTGAGATGAAAGGCTGTCTTGGACGTGCGGCCCCTTATCCCTATCCCTTTGTTGATGAATCCCATGCAACGCGCCCTTGCTTGGATGAAAAAATGTCATAAGGGGGACTCGTTTCACTTGATTCGTTCCGTCGCACCCGCACTATTCCTAAATTTCTTTTCTGTTTCTATTTTGAAAAAAAGGTCGAACTCATTTCGTATAGAAAGAAAGATGTGTCGGGTTTGGATCGAGTGACACAGGAGGTGCTTCTGCGTGGCACTCTTTTTAATGGGCTTTACCGTCTTTCTTTACCTTCAGAACACAAAGCTTTGCTTGGCGAAATAACTCCTGCCTATATTTGGCATCTCATCTACTTAATTTAATGACATTCCATATCTCAGGAAGGAAAAAAAGCGAATGGAATTTCAGTCAAGTCTTTTTTTCTGCTTTATCCTTCTCTCAATCAAAGAAAGGGAATGCAGATGTTCTGTCGCCCTCTCTTCGTATGCCACCAGCCTTCCTCTCAAAACCATACTGATCCGATCTTGCGCAGATAGGTAGGGACGATCCCTCCAGTAACCATGCCTAAAATCATAAGCTGACCCATTACTTCTGTAGGTGCCTCAATTCTTCCCATTTTCCTACTTATATAACTCTTTGGGGTCCATACCGCACTTGGGGACGGGATATGATTGCTTTCTTAAACAAACCTTTTAGAGCGTTGTCATCTTACCAGCACAGGACTCAATAGTAAGGACTGTCACTGCATTGATATCGCTCATGGATCGTGTTATACTTGGGAAGATCCGGCCCAAGGGGAAGTCTGTTATCCACAACCCAACCTTAGATGAGGGAGAAGTTCACGCTTGATCTTCGACCCAAGACAATGGAAGGGAGCTAAAGCCTTCTTCCTTTTTCAAATTCGTTTATATGGAGCAAAAAGAGGTCGTGTCATACCATTTATTCCGCCAAGAAGCATTCGTCTACGGCACTTAGAACGCCTCGACACATTTGTACTCACGCCTAGGACGGTCTTTCACACGGAAGTAAGATTAGAGAGTTTGATCATAGTTTGACCGTAGTAAAAAAGAAGTCCCTTTCTCATTTGCTTCCTGGTCATCTCTATAGAGATAGAAGAAAGAAGTCCCAAGCAAGGGTCATGCTATTTCTATTCTTTTCACTATTGTTATTCCCTATTTCCTTAACTGATCTTGAGTTGTACCGAAACAACAGAAATATGGTCTCTCATAAATTGATTTCTTTCATCACTGTTCTTAAATCAATCCGTGTCAGGTACAGAGCCAATCTTCACATCCCATAGGTAAAACAAGTCGCTTTATGGGCTCCTCGTGAAACTACAACCTTTCTGAAGCCCTAGTCAAAAAGTTGTGCGAAACCTCAATTGGTAAGAGGAGTAAACACCTATTCTTTGGCCATTCAAAACATCGAATTGGTTGGCTCGCTCAACCTCTCGAACCGGGACAAAACTTCCCAGCGTTGCATTCACCGCCTAGCCTCGTCCAACATGACTGTAAGGCACGTTTTGCATGCCTTTAAAGTGTACCCCCTCGGAGGTATCAAAAAGTGCGAGAAATCGCATTGATGACTAATAAAGTAGGGTTTTCACTCGTGTGGGTTCGCCCACCTTCCCTTCAGCAGCTCTCCCTGGACACCCTATACTAAACTGAGGAATTACTTAAGCTCCTGGCTTTTTTTCCGACAACTCAAAGCCGCTGCACCGACAGATAACATGCCGTGGATCTTATGTGGCGCTAAAACTTCATGATAGATCAAATCCTGATTACGACTGGAGAGGGACGTTGATGTTCCAAACATTGGGTTCAAGAGCTCGGTTTGATAGACATAAACCTCAGTGATCGGCTTTACACCAGGAAGGAGCAATGAGATAAACTCACCCCCCATGGCGAGACTAGACAGATTCATGGCCTCCTGCTTGAACATTGTCCCAAAAACAACGGTCACACCCTTGCCAAACACCTCCTCAGCTGACGATAATATATCGGACATTGGACTGCAGGGCCTTAGTTGGCCAAGTATGTTTTGTATATAAGGATCCATGGTCTTATCAAACTCCAATTACCAAATGGTACATACAGGAGTTGTTGCATAAAAGGAAGTACCATTGCCACCAGTGATCTTTAAAAGTGAGAAACTAAACTCATCACGTTAGGAGAATCCTCTAAACTTAATATAATAGGCTCACTTTATCACTAGAAACTTTTTAGTGATGACCAAATAACGAAAACACTTCGTTGAATGACGTGTTGTTAAAGAAAATAGCTGCGTCGCCCCCCTTCAAGACAGGAAACTATAGACAGGTACCTGAGGTGCCCTGCTGAGAGAAGAATTTGTCAACAATCAAGCACTTGAGCTTGCAAGAAAAAATATATGATGTCTATGCTATTATTGGGAGAAAATGAATCAAAAAAGCAGCAGAATACGAGAAGGATTTCTTTTCTTAAAGGGTGTATACATTAGAGTGTACCTGCTTGGTAGGCATGAAATCACTGACAAAGAGTTGCCTAGCTCCGATGAGCTTGCAAGCAGAATTTGGAATTTCATAGAAGCGGGCATAGCTAGGGGTGAACCACGAGAAGTTAGAGCAATTAATGGGTAGGTATCGTAAACATCCTGAGTGTATCACGGCATTGAAGCAGAAGAAACAGAAATGTTTTCCTTTCTTTCGCATTTGATTTGCATGCCCCCTGTAGATTTGACCCGGAGCCAATGCCAGTCTTTTTTGCGATCAAATGCACTTGAGCTAGTCACTAAGTAAGGCGACAGCACCAAAAGATGTGCATGTGTCATTAGGCCATTGGATTACTCAACAAAAAGTGAAGTGCCAAACGATGAAGAAGAACACTTGAAACCAGGCACTGAACCCTAAATGCTTCGCCTGGCTAACCAGATAGATTACTTCTATCTGCTAGCTTGCCCTAAGAAAAACAACAGTTCCACAGATATCTCCAGTGCTTTTCTATTCGAAACACAAGGGCGCTAAGCAAAGAGAATTTCAATTAACGAACAGTAGGTGCTTTTTCTTCCTTGGCCCATCTCAGTGATATGTAGGCTCTCAGCCCTTACTTGAATCATCCGTCCTCCCTACAGAAAGAAAGCGATTTTACGCCCTCCCGAAGGAAAACGTTTGGGCCGGCTGGAGCTCGACACGGAGCAAAATGTAGATGATCTCCGCAAATGGGCGAGGTAGGAGGACGTGGTTGGAAGTTTTTTGACACGAGGCCTTGCGCAAAAGACGAGTACTTCAGAGCCCACCAGGAAAAGGATATTGGTTCGCATCTCTATATTGATCCGCGGCGCTTCTATGAAGTTTTCCTTGTCTCCGATTTCAAAGCTGAATGGATGACTGAATCTGTCGAAGCATCATTCGATATTTGCAGATTGACGTAATGCTATGAGGAGTTAGAGTCTTCTGCGGGAAAGACATTTCTTGTAGAGTTTTGTAGATCTTTTTGCTCTACTTTTTCGAGTATTCCTTACATAAGATCTCGGAAGAGCCGATGTTTCCTTCCGTTCCCGGTAAATAGGAATTCTATATCCTCTAGCTCTTCGTGACCTGTTGTGTCTGCCCTCGACTTAGCCGTCATAGAATAGAAAGGTTTCTAACCGTTGAAAAGGATACTTCTAAACGTTAAGGGGCGCTCAACCTTCCACTCAAATCCTTTTTACCAGAAGGGAGCTCGCCTGCCACGACATATAAGGGAAAAGGCAATGTGTGGAACTAGATCAAGTTTGATCTGCCACTTACACTGGAAGGGCAAGAACTAATGCTTATGCGTATTCTTCCACGGCATATAGAAGGTTAACTACTCCAACTCGATGGCTGAGAGAAAAGTGAAATCCTAGCTTTCCCTAGAATCAGCTCTTTACTATCCTGCCCCAGGGGGTTTTTCGGAGACATTGAACCCTAGATTTAGAAGCTTTCCCAAACAAACCTTTTGACCAGGAAAAGGCATACCAAAGATTTTTGGAAAGACACATTGAAATGGAAGCTCTCGAACCTATTCCGAAGTAAGTTTAGGATGAGGTTTCCGATCCGGTTGGTGTTCCGACATCCCGAATCGAGGTGGCTCTAAACTCAGGTTTGCCTACCTCTCTAGTTACAGAGGGAGGAGAGGGGCTTCGTCTTTTTAGGTCTCTGAAAAGCCAGTTGACATGTGCGATCCAATCAAGGAGGCAGTACTTCTGCCTGAGTTCCTCTGGATCCTACTCGTCGGGATTACCGTGCTCCCGCAGGTTGTTCACCATGCGTTCCATAGCACTTTGACTTTATATCTTTTACCATCTTGGAATCATGTAGATGTAGATTGCTTTCATCGCAGGGTCATTCCTGAAGGTGGCTTGTACCAGCTCTTCGTCATCATAAATAGCAAGCCACTCCTTGTTTATTACTCCGCTTTTTCACTCTCTCATTCTTAGTTAACCATTTCATTCTATTGAATCTTTGGTACTTTGAGTTTTGAACAATAGTTAGAATTTATTATTAAGCGATCCCCCGCTTTTTGACTTCTTTCTCTCTTTCCTTGGAAAGAACAGTTGTTTATTAAGGCCGCTTTTCTAGAATCTACTTTGAAAGTGGAAAATAGGTCTCTTCTTCAATGAAGGCAGAACTATTCACTAAGCCAACAGGTTAGCGAAGGAACTTTTGCCGGTCTTGCTGCTTTAAAGCGAACGAGTCTTCCTTATTCCTATGGTCATTAGAATAACCTATTCATCCTCTTGGCCACTCTGAACTCATAGGTAGCTGTGGTTCGGTTTACCTTCTTTCGCTTTGCCTTGGGTTCGGTGGTAGTAATAGTCCTTCTTTAGCTCGCTCCTCCTTTCTTGGGTTCCCTAACTGTCTGCTATTGCTAAAGCTCAACCTATGCCTCCGGCAAAGGCAAGACGGAAAGCAAGCATTAAGTGAAGAAGCAAGTTCAATTACTCAAACGTTGGAACTTATTGTAAAACACATTCCGTCGCCCAAGTCAGATCATTGCCTACTGGCCACGAGGCTTATGAGGCCAGCGGAGGAGGTGGAGGGAAACGTATGAGATGAGGGATTTGGACTTGCTACACTTACCAGATGTGAGGTAGTGAAATGCTTTCCTTCCATAGCGAACTTTCCCATAGCCGTAGTTCCAGACTCTCCGAAGCCTATGACCAAGAGTAAGGGCACTCAGCAGGCTGCACCGATTAGAGAGAGTACGTCGTCTATTCATTCCACTCATTCCTTAACGTCCAAAGCTAAGAATTCAAAAAGTTAATAGGTGGGTAGGTGTTCTTAGGTTCGTAACATGCCTTTCTCGGAAGCCTTGTTGAATTAATGGCAAGGGAGATATTAGCTTAATGGCTTGGCTATGCTTGAGTCAGCGGAAATCATTTATGACGAATAAAATCAATCAGAGGTAGTTACCTCTCCTGTAGCCGGGTATGAGAGGTCTAGTTCGGTGAGAATAGATAGGGATAGAAAGACCATCCTGGTGCACATGCTATGGGTCTTATTGTTTGTTGGGAAAGCAAGGAAGACTAGCTTTGGCGTGGGAAGCTTACCAATTTATGCGGTGGCTACTCGATCGAGAAGAAAGAGCAGTTGTTACCCGCCTCCACTATTAAGCAGCATGAGCCACTAGACTGACTCGATATCCGTGTGTGGATCCGCCCGAAGGCAGTCGATTGGAAAAGATGAAGACAAGGAAGAGCCATTCTTCATACATAGGAGCGAGTGGTCGAAATGGAAAGCGGACAAACGGAATTCTGTACAACTATAGGGTTCGGTTCTTTCTTCTGTCCCAGGTCCTTTCTTCTCTTGCGGATCTTTCTTACTTTTATTCCTCAGCTCGCTTACAAAAACTACATATTTTTTTTTAGATATGGACCTGGGGTTCTCGCTTCTGCGCAAGCTATTTCCGAACCTGCCTGCCTTCGGGGAGATGGGTTGGGTCATACGCGGGACCTACCCCGAGGAAGGAGGCTTGAGGCGCGCTAAATACAATTGTTTTATCAACACGGGGTGGAGAAGGCATTGCAATTTCCTGCTTTTATGATTGCTTCGATTCCTCTGATTCTTCTTCTGACAGGAATTACCAATCCTTTATTGGCTATGTCATCCTCTGTTTAGTAGATGTATGGTATGGTATGGTTACTAGGTAGTGTTGCTCGATACCCGAGCTTGCACCAGTATTAGCTGGCTATTCCACTATTGCCAAAAGAATTCTGGCTATTGGCTTTCCAGCTTTCACCTCTCTGCAGCTTCTGGAGCTGCTTAAGCGCTTAACTTCTACCAAAGTGTGGTATACATTGGATGGAATTAGAGTGGGCGTGGCTACCTACATCGGGCAAGAATAGGAGTCGTATTTCGTTTTGTACCACCGAATAAGATAGCGAGAAATCAGATCAAGAATGGAACCTGTGGACCCTCCGACAGTACGAGCCCTTGTTCGCTTGGTTGCTCAACCCCTATCTCCCAGGCTACGACCTATCGCATTGCCTTCGATGAGTCTATATCGGATGGGTGTTCAAGTCTTTTGAAAAACCAGCCCATTCTAGTCTATCTGTCCCACTCTAAAGAAGATAGTGAACCTGAGGTTGTGCTGTCTCCAATCCCACGAGTCCAATAGGAAGAGCTAGTCCTCTAAAGTAAAGTAGGCGAATTATGGCTAAATAAAAGAATTCTTACTTTCACGGCCATCAAACATTCCAAGACATCTCTTCAAGACTATCCGACTCAGCTCTGCGTAGGCAGAGCCAGGAACTAGATCCGTATCCCATGATCAGTAATCTTACAATTACACAACCACCAGATCCTTTAGGTTTGTTCGATCTATCGATAACTGATAGACAGACGCCTTTGACACTTCCTCCAGGTGGAGTTGATTAACACTCTCATGGTTGGTCGATGGAAATAGCAAGACGAGACAGACATGATAATCTGAGAAATATATGTGGTGATCCCTTAAGCAATATCTAAGAATTAAATGTGTCCAAGATTCAATTGATTGGTTGAAGCCAAGGTCTCGAGCTAGTCCATCTTCCTATATGATATTCTTAATAATGCGCAGCACCAAGCCTGAAATTGGGGAATGAATTGAATCGATTGCCTTCCTTTCCTGGACTGGACTGAAACTAATAGGCTGCTTCCTCGTCTGTACTTCAACTAGGAGGTTGTTGATATCACTCTAGATTCTCGAAAGGATATTGGATTGATTTCAAATCAAGGAAACTATTGAAATCGGGTAGCGAACCTATTGTTCCTTATTCTTTTGTCCTCCTCGGCTCTAGTTGAACAATGCACACACCCCGCTTTAGCTGCACATAATAAGGTGATCCGTGAGGCGGCTAGCTATTAGTTAGTGCGATGTGCAGTGAAGTGAGAGATCTCTCTACTCTAGTAGACCAGATGAAATAGCTGCAATGACTAATGTTTGATTGGGAAGACAGAATACATACGTTGACGTGCCCAGTCGAGCTACCGTAAGGTAGTCTAGTTAAGGAAAGGAAACCGGCTATTCCCCTCACGCTAAGGGTGCGATTCCTTACTCTCCCACAAGATCACACTAAATACAATAGGTGCGTGATCTACTAGATTCTTATAGAATCAATTTATAACCTTAGTTGATAGACAGGAACCACCATCCCATAACAAAAAAGGGGGGCGAAGGTTATTTTGTACCAATGAAGACGGATTTCTCTCTCGAGCTGCTCAAAGATCTTTAAGTGGCTTACGAGGTAGACTTGATCATGATCCATATCCAACCTTCTCCCATCTGCTTCTGTCTCTAAAGATTAGAGTCATCGACGCGATTCCAGTCCAGTGCTGATAAAATCCTGCTGTCCAGTTCGGGAAAGCAAGTGATTGATTAGTTCCATTGGTCTATTGGCTTCAGCTTCCTTTGCGCAAACCAACACCTATTTGGATTCGCTTGAGAAGAGCGCATTCTTGAGATGCTAAGGGCTGGCCAAAGGGTTAACTAAACTAATAAGATCTCTTCTTCCTTCTCTTTTATGCTTCAGCGAATCGACTTCTTCTCGATGATGGACATTCCACAGGCATTTCTAGAGTAAGATTCATGTGCAGCCTTTCTCGATCGTTTATTATTCTCGAATAGAAGATGATAAGATGCATACCCCCTCCTCATTAACTATGTTACTTATTTCCTCACAGCCTCTTGATGCAAAAAACCTATTCTTTCAAGGAAAAGACCTTTCTAATTCAGTGTAGTTTTTCACTGACTATTCTAGTGTAGTTTGACTCAAGTATACGTTTTCTGAAGTCTCAGATTGCATGCATTTCTTAAACAGTATTGCACACTACTAACTAAAAAACTAGTACTTTACTGACAGGAAGTTAATAAGTATATAATATGCAAACAATCCCTCGCTTGGTAGTTTCCTTTCTTTCCTACCACGCAATCAATCTCTTGCTTACTTAAAACTCTAGTTTTGTCGGACAACCTTGCTTCTTTCTTATAGCAAAGTGCTGAATCCATAAG